TGCAATTAGATCCATTTTTGAGGGGATTCATATTACTATTATCAATTAGAATAATTTATGGTTGGCTTGGTTGGACTAAAAAAATGAAGTATCCAGGCTCCGTTTAGAAAAAACCCAATTGGATTGGTAAGATATCTATGATTGCTATTCATATTTTTTCTTTGTAATTTGTAAAGAGATCCTAATTGTCAAGCAAAGTTATCTCAACTCTAATAAATACTTGTATAAAATGAATTGAAAAAAAAAAGAAATACAAAAAGAAATGGTAATGGGAGCATTTGTCCTATATGTACAAATCCAAATCGGGCGGATCTTTACCCGGAGTAGAGCATAAACCTAAAAAGATGAAACAGACCCATTCAGGAACAAGAAAATACCATCGCGGTTTGGATTAAATCTCGATGAAAGAATACATCAATGAGAAGTTAATTCGATAAGTTTAATGACCCTTTCTTATAACTTCTAATTTTATACTGGAAAATCGAAAATAGAAATATAAAAAAGGAGTCAAAACTCCTCTTTATTGAAAAATCGAAGAAAAGCCCTTTCGTTAGAAGTAAGAAAGAACCTTTCTAGAAAAAAAGAAAGAGGACTGGAATCTATACATTGATTCACAATTTTTTTGAACCGTATGCATCAAAAGGTGCATGTACGGTTCCTAAGGAATACAATTTTACCCTAATCAACCGACTTTATCGAGAAAGATTACTTTTTTTAGGCCAAGGTATTAATAGCGAGATTTCGAATCAACTTATTGGTCTTATGGTATATCTCAGTATCGAGGATGAGACCAAAGAGCTGTATTTGTTTATAAACTCTCCTGGGGGCTGGGTAATACCTGGGGTGGCTATTTATGATACTATGCAATTTGTGCGACCAGATGTCAATACAGTATGCATGGGATTAGCCGCTTCAATGGGATCTTTTATCCTGGTCGGAGGAGAAATTACCAAACGTCTAGCATTCCCTCACGCTTGGCGCCAATGAGGTTTTTATTTGAGAGAAAAAAGAAGACTATGCCTTCGCCATATGAATACTAAGTAATAATAGCATGGCACTTCGAATTCGATATGAGAAATTTTTGTATTGTTTTTTTTTCCAAAACATTAGATTCTGTATCGAGAGAGTAGTATGAGATAAGGGGTATTTCCGATTTTCTCTTATCTATTGGGAGTTTGGTTCAGCGTCACAAACTTTTTTGTTTTCATTCGGATTAAAAAGAAACTTTGGGATTGCTGAATCACAGACAAAAAAAAGAAAAAAGAAACATATAAAGCAACGGAGCCATCATAGTATTTTTTAACTGCTCCGAAAGGAAGGATGGCAATTTGATTATTTACCCATTGGAGTCTGATAGATTCTATTTTTCTCTTTCTTCAATAGAAAGGAGGGGGGTCAATTTTCTTTTAGAGCCGTATGCACAAAAGATGCCTGTACGGTTGTTCAATTCTATCTTTTTTCTATTCTTTATCTTTCTTTTCTCTTTGCTTTATCATGCGAGATAGGAGAAGCTTTTATTTTGTTATATCATCAGGGTAATGATGCATCAACCTGCTAGTGGTTTTTATATGGCACAAGTAACCGAATGTGTCGTGGAAGCGGAAGAACTGCTGAAACTGCGTGAAACCCTCACAGGGGTTTATGTACAACGAACGGGCAAACCCTTCTGGGTTGTATCCGAAGATATGGAAAGAGATGTTTTTATGTCAGCAACAGAAGCACAAGCTTATGGAATTGTTGATCTTGTAGCGGTTCAATGAAAATAACATGGATTTCGCGCAAATCAAAGATTTGCGATTTTATCTTCGAATTGAATATTCTATTAAATTGAATATTCTATTAAATAGAAGTAATTCATCATCATTCGGTTAGGATCAATCTAAACCAACCCATCATATTATGTATACGATTCAACATGCCAACTATTAAACAACTTATTAGAAATACAAGACAGCCAATCAGAAATGTCACGAAATCCCCCGCTCTTCGGGGGTGCCCTCAGCGTCGAGGAACATGTACTAGGGTGTATGTGCGACTCGTTTAGATCATGAGCTGGCACAAAAGAAAGAAAACGACTTTTACAGTATCAATGATCAGTACCGGTGAATGGGATAGGATGGAAAAAGGAACTCCATTCATTATTAAAAAAAAACTCTATCATATCCCTCTATTGTGTATGAAGTTTATGGTTTCCGTTGGTGTAAATCCAATCACCTGAATTTAAGATGATAAAAAATTCTCCATTGGTAACAAATGGTTATCCATTAAGCGGAGGAAATCTTATTTTAAAAGCATAAAACATAAAGATTAGTTAGGCTGCCAATCTGGCAAGAACGGACTAAGAGGGTCAGCTACCCAGCAAACTTTCATAATTAAATACCGTTACTGTATAGGTAGATCTGATTGTGAAAGACCTATTACTGGATAATTCATGGGTAGAGCCAAAGCGTGTGAACTATACAAGTTCCCAATAACATCAATTAGTTGATTAAATATATAT